CTTTGTGGTTATAATGCCAAAATATCAAGTCGGCTCATTCGTGTTTATATTTTTTATCATTACAGGCCTCTTGAATCTTCTATTTACCTATTTTTTTTTTATTATTTTTTTTGTGTGTAATGCGACTTTACTCTTGTTTTCTTTATTATTTATTGATAGGAATTCTCTTGTTAAGACCCCATGAATCAATTAAAACCACAGATTCATACTAGAACCACGATGAGTCAATAAAACCTTCCAAAACAAAAGAAAAAAAGTTCAAAAATTCGCTGAGTAAGAACCTTTGGATCATCACTTATTCAATGATTTATTATAATTATAATAATAAATGGAAAGAAACGTTTAGCCTTTAATAATAAAAAAAAAGAATAAACGGGAGTTGGAAAAAAAAAATTGTTGATTTATCACTTCTAACTCTTTTTTTGGGGTCCGGCCGCGAGGTCTGATAAGGATGAATCATAGTTATAATATTTTTCAATTTATTTCATATATTGCGTGCTCTAGATACTAGACTAGACTGAATATCCAACGAAATAAAACCATTTTGATCAAGATGACAGATTTTTTTTCTGTAGTATCCATAGGATCAATTATAACAAGTCACACACTCATATTCCGGAAATACATAAAAAAAAAAAATTCCACGATCGAACTACCAAACAAGAGTGGGATAAAAACGGGAGACCCACAATATTTCTATTGAGCAGTTATTTAGGGGTTCTTGTGAATCGAATCTAATTCATTGAAATTCCGTCCAGTAAAATGGAAGAATTATAAATCTCCAAAATAATAGACAAAAATATCGCAAATAGAGCCATCGCAACACCCATCAAAGGAGTAGTTCCCCAACCAGGAGCTACTTTCCCATATTCCGAATTCAATGGTTTCAGTAAATCCCCTATAATCGTTCGTCTTGGACCAGATCTAGAACTATCCTCAACTGTTTGTGTAGCCATAAATTTTATTTTGTATTGATTGAGATCTGTTGACTTTGTATACCATTCCATTGTAAATAAATGATCTTATCATAGATCCGTTGTGGTCTTGAAATTTTATAAAAATGGAAACAGCAACTCTAGTTGCCATCTCTATATCTGGTTTACTTGTAAGTTTTACCGGGTATGCCTTATATACTGCTTTTGGGCAACCCTCCAAACAACTAAGGGATCCATTCGAGGAACACGGGGACTAGTTGAAGTAAAGTAAAGAGCCTCCTAATATTAGGAGGCTCTTTACTTTACTTCAATTGAGATAATGAAAAATCATTTCATCTTTTTAGTTGGAACTTTAGGTGGTTCGCGAAAAAAGATAGCGAAAAAAATGATTCCTAGAGTCGAGACTAAGAGAAATGTATAAACCAATGCTTCCATAGATTAAATTTCGGTTTACAATTATAGCTTCCATACCTATTTATTGGGGAATTTTTTCCGGATAAAGTTCAAAACAAAAGTCAAAAAAACAAAAAGGCAGCAATCCAAATCAAAATTTATCCGGTACCTTATCTATGTCAAATCACAAAAATAAAGGCAAAAAATAACCGAGCAATTTGATATCAGACTGCTTGTCTTCTTGTAGTTGGATCTCCAATTTTTTGGAATGTACCAAATTCTACTTGCGCATCCAAATCTGGATCAATACCAGCAAAGACATCTCTGAACAAGGTTCTAGCACCATGCCAAATGTGTCCGAAGAAGAAGAGCAAAGCAAACGAAGCATGCCCAAAAGTAAACCAACCCCTTGGACTACTACGAAAAACCCCATCGGATTTCAAAGTAGCACGATCTAATTCAAAAATTTCACCCAATTGAGCACGTCTAGCATATTTTTTCACAGTCGCAGGCTCACTATAACTGATTCCATTGAGTTCACCGCCATAGAACTCAACAGTTACACCTACTTGTTCAACACTATACTTCGATTCTGCCCTTCTAAAAGGAACATCAGCTCTAACAATTCCGTCTCCATCTACCAAAACAACCGGAAATGTTTCAAAAAAAGTGGGCATACGACGTACAAAAAGTTCACGCCCTTCTTTATCTTTAAAAACGGGGTGTCCTAACCACCCAACAGCTATTCCATCCCCGCTGTCCATGGAGCCCGCTCTGAATAATCCACCTTTTGCGGGATTATTGCCGATGTAATCATAAAAAGCCAATTTTTCAGGAATTTTAGACCAAGCCTGGGATAAACTTTGATTTTCGGATAAGCCAGCACCCACTCTTCGATATATTTCTTGCTGGAAATATCCTTGATCCCATTGATAACGAGTAGGACCAAATAATTCAATGGGGGTAGTTGCTGAACCATACCACATAGTTCCAGCAACAACAAAAGCTGCGAAAAAGACAGCAGCAATACTACTGGAAAGGACTGTTTCAATATTTCCCATACGTAATCCTTTGTATAGGCGTTGGGGCGGACGGACACTAAGATGGAACAGGCCCGCTAATATACCCAATGTACCTGCTGCAATATGATGAGAGGCTATTCCGCCCGGAACAAAAGGATCAAACCCTTCCACACCCCACGCTGGATTAACAGATTGTACCCTTCCGGTTAATCCATAAGGATCGGATACCCATATTCCAGGACCATATAATCCTGTTACATGAAATGCACCAAAACTAAAGCAAGCCACCCCTGCAAGAAATAAATGAATTCCAAAAATCTTCGGTAAATCCAAAGAAGGTTTTCCTGTACGTTCATCACAAAATATTTCTAGATCCCAATACACCCAATGCCAAATAGCTGCCAAGAAGCATAAGCCAGAAAACACAATATGTGCTCCGGCCACACCTTCGTAACTCCAAATACCCGGATTCGTTATAGTCCCTCCTGTGATACTCCAACCGCCCCATGAATTGGTTATTCCTAAACGAGTCATGAAGGGTATAACGAACATACCTTGTCTCCACATTGGATCAAGAACCGGATCCGATGGATCAAAAACCGCTAATTCGTATAGAGCCATTGAACCGGCCCAACCAGCAACTAGAGCTGTATGCATTATATGAACAGAAAGCAAACGGCCGGGATCATTCAATACGACGGTATGAACACGATACCAAGGCAAACCCATGGAAATACCCCTTTAGCAACGAAAAATAGACACTATGTAACTTTATTGCACTAAAAAAAACTAGTATAGGCTATGGACCTCCCCCTTTCAGGGGATTATCTCAGAGAAAGGATTACTATTTGGTCTATTCTTTTAGTAATAATGGATAAATTAGGTTCGTAAGAACAAAAAGAAGCAGATCTATTCTATACCCGATAAGTACCAATACGCAATGGTGAGTCGGAGTTGATCCTGTTTTCTATGAGTGAATGCATACAGATTTGTTCATCATACAAAAAAAAAAAGACCTATTCGAAAGAATTTTCCTTTATTCATTCTGTCTTACTTTTTTATGAACTTATTCAATTTATATATAAAATATGATAAAAAAGGGTAAAATCTGATAAAGACAAATCTTATTTATTACAACAATAAACCCGTGGTTACGCTTCCATATCAAAGTGAGCTATAGTACTTAATTATTTTTTTTCTTTTATTTTATGCCTATTGGTGTTCCACAAGTACCTTTTCGAAGTCCTGGAGAGGAAGATGCATCTTGGGTTGACGTATAGTGCGACTTGTCAGATATATTGGGCCATATGGGATTTCCCCGTTCTCTCCCCCGATGGAGATATCCTCTCTTTCGCCCAAGACAGATTGATTGAATTATCAAAAATTTGGAGCGTGAAGTGTAATTAGATCTTTTTTTTTTGAGGGGGTATACAGATTAATCTTATCAATTAGAAAAATTTATGGTTTGCTTGGTTGGACCAATAAAATGAAGTATAGAGGCTCCGTTTAGAAAAAACCCAATTTTGAATATATGGATTCGATAATTACTACATTGTATCATATTTTAGTTATAAATAGCAGTGATCTAAAACTGCTAATCAATCGAGTCATATGATGAATACGTTGAATATTTGGTATAAAAAACATAAAAATAATGAAAAAAAAGAAGTCGTAGCAAAAAGACATGGTATTTAGTCATTTGTCCTATATGTGCAAATCCAAATCAGGCGTATCTTTACTCGGAGTATAGCATAAACCTAAAAGAATTGAAGTGAAGAAGCCCATTCAGAAACAAGAGAATTACATCGTAATTTCAATTGGATTTCGATGAAAGAATACATCAATGAAAAGTTAGGTCAATAAATTGAATGAATTCGTTTTTTTTTTTTTTATTTTTTATAGTATAGATTATAGATAAAGGAGCCAAAACGAATCTTTCTTGAAAAAAAGGAAGGGAAGAAAAAGCCCGTTCATTAGAAGTTAAAAAGATCCCGCTAAACTAAAAAAGACTGGAATCTAAACATTGATTCTTTTTTTTTCGCAATTTTTGTTGAACCGTATGCATCAAAAGGTGCATGTACGGTTCTTAAGGTATACAATTTTATCCTAATCAACCGACTTTATCGAGAAAGATTACTTTTTTTAGGCCAAGAGGTTGATAGCGAGATCTCAAATCAACTTATTGGTCTTATGGTATATCTCAGTATAGAGGATGATACCAAAGATCTGTATTTATTTATAAACTCTCCCGGCGGATGGGTAATACCCGGAGTAGGTATTTATGATACTATGCAATTTGTGCGACCTGATGTACAGACAATATGCATGGGATTAGCCGCCTCAATGGGATCTTTTATTCTAGTCGGTGGAGAAATTACCAAACGTCTAGCATTCCCTCACGCTTGGCGCCACTGCTTTTTTTAGTTAAATTTGAGACAAAAAACAAAACTATGCCTTCGCCATATAAAATATGAATATTAAGTAATAATAGCATGGCACCTTGAATTTGATATCAGACCCTTTTTTTTTATTCTTTTGTTTTTTCTAAATCCTTAAGATTATATATCGAAACAGTAGTATGAGAGAAAAGGCATTTCCTATTTTGATCTATCGAGGGCCTCCTCTTTCAGCGTCACAAACTTTTTTGTTTTCACAACAGAAGACTCTTAACAATATTTCGGTTATAAAAGAATATGAAAATAAATAAAAAATAATTTTTTATTTATTTGAATTACAAAAAAAAAAAAGAAACTTTGGGATTGCTGAATAAAAGACGAAAAATAATAAAGCAACGGAGCCATCATAGTATTTTAAAATTACTTCAAAATAAAAGGAAGGGTGGTTATTGGATCATTTACTCCTCTGGGTCTGATAGATCCTATATTTTCTATTCCTTTGATAGAAGGTAAAAATGAATTCCATTCTGAAGCCGTATGCAATGCGCAAAAGATGCCTGTACGGTTGTTTCAATTTATCTTTTTTTTTTCTCTTTAACTCATCATGTGAGATAGAGAAACCATTTAGTAAATCATCAGGGTAATGATCCATCAACCTGCTAGTTCTTTTTATGAGGCACAAACGGGAGAATTTATCTTGGAAGCGGAAGAACTACTGAAGTTGCGGGAAAGCATCACAAGAGTTTATGTACAAAGAACAGGCAAACCCTTATGGGTTATATCCGAAGACATGGAAAGGGATGTTTTTATGTCAGCAACAGAAGCCCAAGCTCATGGAATTGTTGATCTTGTAGCCGTTGAATAAAAAAAAGAAAGAAGGTATTTTATGCAAATCCGCAATTTTATATTTTATCTTCTTACGTTTTATATTTTATCTTCTTACTGGGTTTAATAGAAAATTTTCTATTAATTAATAATTAATCTAGTATTATTAATACTATTAATTATTAATATAGAATCTAGAACTAATTCATAATCATCCGGTTAAGATCGATCTAAACCAATTCATTATGTATATGATTCAACATGCCAACTATTAAACAACTTATTAGAAACACAAGACAGCCAATCAAAAATGTCACCAAATCGCCCGCCCTTCGGGGATGTCCTCAGCGTCGAGGAACATGTACTAGGGTGTATGTGCGACTCGTTCAGATCATAGACTGGCACAAAAGAAAGGAAACTTTTTTTCCAGTATCAGTGATCAATACCAGTGAATGAATAGGATAGAATGGAAGAGCTACATTCACTATCTAAAAATAAATAAAAAAAGATTTCTCGTACCCTTTATTGTGTATCAAATTTATGGTTTATATTGGTGCAAATCCAATCACCTCCATTTTTCATTTAAGATGAGAAAGAATTCCCCATTGGTAATAAATCCTTATCCATTACGCGGAGGAAATCCTATTTAATAGAAGGATTATATTATACCCTTCTTCTTGCAAAAACGGACTAAGAGGGTTAACTACCCAGCGAATCTTCATAATTAAATACCGTTACTGCATAGGTAGATCTCATTGTGAAAGAACGATAATTCATGGGTAGAGCCAAAGAACGTGAACTATACAAGTTAACAATAGAAAAGAACGAGCTCCGGTGTATAGAGAGGGCCTCACCGTTTAAGAACTAACCATAGAAACGATGGAAACCACTATTTCTTTATCCATTTCTATTTAGTTGTTTATTTACTTTTACTATGTTTTTTTGATACTTAGTATCAATATACTTTTTTATTATGAGATTAAATGCCTCCCCAAAAAAGAAAAAAAAAATAGTGGTCGGGAAGGTTATAGTAGCAAAAGCCATTGGAATTTTTTTTTATACATTGGAAAAATCCGTTTTGTTATTAATAGACTAGGAAAGGAATAACTGAAAGAAAAGAAATCAATTAGTTATTCATCAAAGTTTTATTTATTCAATGACCAGAATTAAACGAGGATATATAACTCGGAGACGTAGAACAAAAATGCGTTTATTTGCATCAAGTTTTCGAGGGGCTCATTCAAGACTTACTAGAACTATTACTCAACAGAAAATAAGAGCTTTGATTTCATCTTATCGGGATAGAGTTAGGAAAAAAAGGGATTTTCGCCATTTATGGATCGCTCGAATAAATGCAGTAGTTCGAGACGGTAAAGTATACTATAATTATAGTGGATTAATCAACAATCTATACAAGAGGCAGTTGCTTCTTAATCGTAAAATACTTGCACAAATCGCTATATTAAATAGGAATTGTCTTTATATGATTTCAAATGAGATTCGAAAATAAGAAGAGTGGAAAGAATCCATCGGAATAGTTTAAATGGAGTTCCCTGCAGAATGAACTCCGGGAAGGTAGAGTAGAAATTAGTATGATAAATATCATCAAATTGTCAAAATGAACAAAGATGCTCAATAAAAAAAAAGATTGATTCTTCTTCCCTCATTATTTTTTTTTATTCTTACGACACGAAAATCTAATCTAGGTTCTCCGATTTTTTGAACAAAGCATCAATCCTACTTTGAACGTTTGGATTTGAATTTTTATTCAATTGAAGAGTAAGGGTAAGCTTATTTATTTCTGGTTCTAAGACCAATAGTTCTAGCGATTGCCTCGCTTCTTTCAAATTGTTTTTCATTATTAAGAAAAGGTAACAAAGATAAAATACGAGCTTGTTTTATAGCAATAGTAATTAATCGTTGCTGTTTTAAAGTCAATCTATTTACTCGTCTAGATAATATTTTTCCTTGTTCACTAATAAATCGACTAATTAAACTCATGTTTCTATAATCAATTCGATCCCCCGATTGAATCGGGGGCAAACGCCTACGAAAAGATCGTTTGGATTTAAGAAGGAGTCGCTTGGATTTATCCATGGTTTGTTTATTCCTTATCCTGAAAATCCTATTTCTTAATTCTAAATCGGTTTTTTTTGATCCGATTAAAATAGGATTTTTTTTTTATTAAATAGAAAATAGATTTTCTATATGTCATTTTTCATTTTCCTTGGAATGGAAGGGTTACACACAGACGGATCTATTTCTTTATCTCCCCATGAATCGTATGTTTGTAACAACAGGGACAGAATTTTCTCAATTCCAATCGACTAGGTGTATTGTGTCGATTCTTTTGAGTAATATATCTGGAAATCCCCATTGATTCTTTATTAGCAATGTTTCGAACACAACTAGTACATTCCAAAATAACCGTTACTCGGGCATCTTTACCCTTGGCCATGAACCTCCTTTGTATTTTTGATTCACGCAACTATTTCATTTTCAGATCCAAAAAAAAAATGACGAAAAGGAACGAAAAAAGCAGAAGTTGCTAAAATGATGAAAGATTTCGTTGCAATCATATTATAGTAATAATAAGTAATACAAGGATTTCAAAATTTAGAATCGCAGTACAGTATTTCATTTTTCATTTCAGTATCTTGTATTATATTTTTGTGCTAGCCATCCAATTTTTGTTTCCGTTATCACTCGTTTATTAATTTAATTGGAACCTAGGCCCAAGTCCGAGTTTGACTGAGGTTGAATCCACTTTTATTTTTTCTCTTATCTTTTTTTTGTTATTAGAATAAAAAAAAAGATAAGGGGAGAGGATTAGTCACAGATATTTGATTGTAGCTCTAATCTTCTTCACCCCTTCCCGGGTTAACAACTAGAATGGGTTAATCACTAGAATGAAAAAAAGGGGAATATCAACGCATCTGGGAATAAACGATTGATCTCTATCAATAGACCCGCTAAAGACCCGAACCAGAGAGTACTTACTACTGGTGCCACAGAGAGATATGTTTTTAGATCTCTCATTTTAAAAACTCCTTCTTTATTCTTTATAGTAATTTGTACTACATAATGGTAATACATATATGATCAGATGTCTATATAGTTCCGCTTGTATTGGGCACGAATTCTCTAATTTAAATTGAAATGTACAACAATTCGGTAGATATTCTTTTTTTATAAAAAAAAGAATATGTCCCTTTCTGCCTCAACATTATCTAAAAATATTTATTTTTAAGGCGGGTTTCATAATTATTTCATGCGTCTATAATTCTTTTTATTATTATATGGTATGTATGTTATATGGTATGAAACAAAAAAGAAGAAATGGCAATATAATTTGTTTATATCGAATTAGGAAATAAATAAAAATGTTGGAAAACAAAACAGGGATTCTCTACAATGACACTGTAGACCAATTGAAAGGGATGTAGCGCAGTTTGGTAGCGCGTTTGTTTTGGGTACAAAATGTCACGGGTTCAAATCCTGTCATCCCTACCTATTACTTATTCTTCTGAACAGTAAAAAGGAATCAATTGAGATCGATTACAATTGAACATACCTAATTAATCTTTTCTTTCATTTTATCATATTCTATATGATAGTATATGCATGCAAGATATATTAGGATTACTTATATTTTATTGAAAATAACGCGCTCTTAGTTCAGTTCGGTAGAACGTGGGTCTCCAAAACCCGATGTCGTAGGTTCAAATCCTACAGAGCGTGATTGCATTCTTGTTATTGGTAGGTCAAAATTGTACTGAAATAATTGAACAGCAATCTGAATTTGACCCCCTATGAATTCAAGCAAGTAGGAGGTCAAGCAAAAAAATAGATGTTAATTAATCAAAGGTCCAACTGGTCACCACGTCTGTATTGTAAATATGCAGTTACAAATAATCCAGCCAAAGTAATAGGAATTAGACCTAATACGATTCCAAATAGAAAAACTTCAATCATTTCAATTTATTTGCACCAGAAGAAAAAAAGGAGAGGTAATATCGATCCTTAAATATTAATATGTATTGTCCATGAATCTCAATGATTCAATAATTGGAAATTGATAAGATAACCAACTCTAGAATATATAAAATATATGGACTACCCCACAAATCTTTCTTTTTATGAATTGTACAGTTAATTAATTTCAAATAAGTCGTATCTTGCTCAGACCGATAAATAGAGCTGAGGTTATAGTTAAAACTGCTAATAGAAAACCGAAATAACTAGTTATAGTAAGCATGAAGAGGCTAAATGAAATAAAATTTATTATTTTCATACATATGTTTATAAAGCACTTGCCTAAGTTTCCATATTTGAAAAATATGAGGTAAACAAAAATACCAATTGAAAAAAAAATTCAATTGAAATTTTTGGATTCATCAATTATTATCATTATAGACAAATGATACTA